AATTTTCCAATTTTATAGTGATTAATTCAAAAAGAGTTTCTTTTTTTAATTCAAGTTACACAAGATAGTTCTTATTATTACGTTCTAGTTTATTCAAGAGTTACTCACTAAATCTGTTGATTAGAATTACCATATTAGGACAAATGAGAAATAAATTTATTTTTATACACCTGTCACTTTCTCTTTGCTTTGTTAATGCTATCTATAATGATTGAGGAATCAAAAAGTTTCAATTAAGCTTATTCTTTCAAAATGGTAATTTTTCTTATCCTCGGCTCTTGCAAAAACGGAAACTCACTTAGGTAAATGCTTTAGAAACCTATGTATAAAACAATCTATTTCATTTAGCTCCTTTATGCCTACGCTAACTAGTTATTTCGGTTTTTTACTAGCAGCTTTAACTATAACCTCGGCTCTATTTATTGGTCTGAGCAAGGTACGACTTATTTGAAATTCATATTTAATGAAATCCTTATGTGGTATTCTGTGTATTCTATAGTTACTTACCAGTCAATTGCCAATTCTTGATCATTGAGATTCGCGGCAATTCGCATTACTATTTAGGTATAGATATTACCTATTTTTTTATTTCAAACAAATTTAATAAATGATTGAAGTTTTTCTATTTGGAATCGTCTTGGGTCTCATTCCTATTACTTTGGCTGGATTATTCGTAACTGCATATTTACAATACAGACGTGGTGATCAGTTGGATCTTTAATTAAGATCTATTTTTTTGATTGACCTCCTCCTTTCTTTTATCCCCAGGAGGTCAAAGGCAACTTGCTGTTTAAGTTAATGAAGTTTTTTCATTCTAATTGATCTAGGAAGAATGGAATCACGCCCTGTAGGATTTGAACCTACGACATCGGGTTTTGGAGACCCGCGTTCTACCGAACTGAACTAAGAGCGCTTTTTTATCAGAATAGATAAGATAAGACTGTAATAAAAATATAATATTTTTAACTCTAATATAGCTTAGATGTATTTACTATAAAAAAATATTATATATATGGCGCCAAAATGCAAATTTATTAATTTCAATTGATCCCTCGTTACTGCTCAAAGGAGAAGTAATAGGTAGGGATGACAGGATTTGAACCTGTGACATTTTGTACCCAAAACAAACGCGCTACCAAGCTGCGCTACATCCCTTTTAATTAGTCTACAGTGTCATTGTATAGAATTCCTGTCTTATTTTCCATATCCTTATTTCTTCCATTGATATACACTTTCCCTTTTTATTTTTGGTCTCATATAACATATAATAATAGTAAAAACCTTATATACATATGAAATACGGAACCTACCGGAAGTAAAAGCAATTTTTTTTCGGGAATATTTATTAAGAAAGAAATTTTTTTTTCTTTTATTTTAAGCAAAAGAAAATACTCTCGACTGGATCATTGTACATTTCAATTGGAATTAGAGATTTCGCGCACAACTACAAGTGTCCCTTACCTACATATGCATTTGATCATATATGGATTACCATTATTTATTACAATAAAATAACGAAGGAGGTTTTTGAATGCGAGATTTAAAAACATATCTCTCTGTGGCACCGGTACTAAGTACTCTATGGTTCGGGTGTTTAGCAGGTCTATTGATCGAGATTAATCGTTTTTTTCCGGATGCGTTGACATTCCCCTTTTTTTCATTCTAGTTATTGAGACGGAATAAAGAAGATTATAGATAGAATAAAATATATGTGTGACTAATTCCTCTCCCCCCTCTTTTCTCTTTTTTCCCTTTTTTATAATAAAAATAGGGGAGGAAAGAGAAAAAATAAAGTGACTTCAACATTTTTTTTTTTTTTTCGAAATTGGAGTTCAAGTTTGAATGACATTCATATATAATATAGAAGAATTAGGGGGAGAGCATAAACGTTTGGTTTAGTCTAGGACAAGAGTATTATACAAGATACTTCAATAAAATACTGTACTATGATTCAAAATATGTTTTGAAATCATTTTATTTATTACTTTTTTTTGACTATTACTTGGACTTGATTGATTCCAAGCAAATCCTTACTAATTGGATTTCAAATGAGTAACGTATATTGTTTTTCCTTCCTTTCTTCGCCGTTTAGGGTCAAAAATAGGCGAGTGCAGTAAATAAAAAAATCCAAAGGAGGTTCATGGCCAAGGGGAAAGATGTCCGAGTAACGGTTATTTTGGAATGTACCGGTTGTGTCCGCAATGGTGTTAATAAGGCATCGACGGGTATTTCCAGATATATTACTCAAAAGAATCGACACAATACGCCTAATCGATTGGAATTGAGAAAATTCTGTCCCTATTGTTACAAACATACAATTCACGGGGAGATAAAAAAATAGATTGAATCAAGCACCTGTGTGTCACCCTTCTAAGATACAAGGTAGGGGAAAAATTACATTATATATAATAACATATTTAATAAATACATTTAATTTACTAACTAAATCCTATTTGAATCCATTTTCAATGTGACCGTAATAGGGTTTTCACGATAAGAACTAAACTAAACAAACCATGGATAAATCCAAGCGACCCTTTCTTAAATCCAAGCGATCTTTTCGTAAACGTTTACCCCCGATCCAATCGGGGGATCGAATTGATTATAGAAACATGAGTTTAATTAGTCGATTTATTAGTGAGCAAGGAAAAATACTATCTAGACGAGTGAATAGATTGACCTTGAAACAACAACGATTAATTACTATTGCTATAAAACAAGCTCGTATTTTATCTTTGTTACCTTTTCTTAATAATGAGAAACAATTTGAAAAAAGCGAGTCGACCGCTAGAACTGCCGGTCTTAGAACCAGAATTAAATAAGCTGATTCTTTCTTCAATTGAATTCAAATTCCAATCGGAACTCAAACGCATTTTGTTAAAAAACCTGAAAATCCAGATTTTTTTATCGTGTCATAAGAATAAGAAAAACCCGGGGAAAGCGAAGAAATCTTGTTTTATTGAACGTGGTTATTTATATTGACTACTTTATCATAATCCTAATAATTTTTTCTCCTAGTCATTTTTACTCTACCCTCCCGGAGTTCAGTCTCCGGGGAACGCGATTCCAGTGGATTTTTTACAATGGATTTATTTTATGATATCATTGGAAATCATATAAAGACTTTTTTTATTTAATGTAGCTATTTGCGCAAGTATTTTGCGATTAAGAAGCACTTGGCTCTTGTACAAATCATGTATTAGTTTACTATAACTATAGGATACCCCTCTTTCTCGAATTGCTGCGTTTATACGAGTGATCCACAAACGACGAAAAGTTATTTTTTGCCTATCTCTATCCCGATGAGCCGAAACCAAAGCTCTTATTTTCTGTTGAGTAATAGTTCGAGTAAGTCTTGAATGAGCCCCTCGAAAGCTCGATGCAAATAAACGAATTTTTGTTCGACGTCTCCGAGCTACATATCCCCGTCTAATTCTGGTCATTGAATAAATGAAACTTTGACAAATAGAATAACTAATGGATTTACTTTACTTTCAGTTTTTCTATTCCCCTTCCTCAGTCTATTAATAACAAAACGGATTTTTCCAATGTATAAAATAAAAATTCCAATGGCTTTAGCTACTATAACCTTCCTAACCACAATTTTTTTACCTCGAAAAAGAAATTGTATTCGACTAGGTATCAAAAACCTAATATAGTAAATAAAAAAACTAGTAAATGGATAAAGAAATAGTGGGTTTCATCGTTTCTATGGTTAATTCATAAACGGTGAGGTCTTCTCTATACACCGGAGCCTCTGAATTTATTTAATTAATCTAACCTTATTAGTAACTTGTACAGTTCACACTCTTTGGCTCAACCCATAAATTAGACTAGCCGGTAATAGGTCTTTCACAAGAAGATCTACCTATACAGTAACGGTATTTAATTATGAAAGTTAGCTGGGTAGCTGACCCTCTTCGTCCGTTCTTGCAAGAATCGAAGTCAAATCCTTCTTTTTTTTAATAAGATTGTCCCCGCTTAATGGATAACCAGTTAATCCCAATGGGGAATTTTTTTCATCTTAAATTGAGATAATTGGATTTGCACCAATGCAAACCATAAATTTCATACACAATAGAAGGATAGATCTGATTATTTTTAGATAGTGAATGGAATTAAGTTCTTCCATTTTATCCTATTGATCGGTACTGATCATTAATACTGGAAAAATTTTTTTGTCCCAATCTACGATCTGAACGAGTCGCACATACACCCTAGTACATGTTCCTCGACGCTGAGGGCATCCCCGAAGAGCGGGGGATTTTGTGACATTTCTGATTGGCTGTCTTGTATTTCTAATAAGTTGTTTAATCGTTGGCATGTTGAACGGTATACATAATAAACGGGTTTAGATTGATCCTAACCGGATGATTATGACTGACTTCTATTTCTATTTAATAAAATATTGAACTCGGTAAGAAGATAAAATAAGAAATCACGGATTTTCCCCAAATCCATCCTATTTTCATTCAACTGCTACAAGATCAACAATTCCATAAGCTTGCGCTTCTGTTGCTGACATAAAAACATCTCTTTCCATGTCTTCGGATACAACCCATAGAGGTTTGCCCGTTCTTTGGACATAAACCCTTGTGATGGTTTCACGCAATTTTAGCAGTTCTTCCGCTTCCAAGATAGCTTCTCCCGTTTGTGCTTCATAAAAAGCGCTAGCGGGTTGATGAATCATTACCCTGATGATATAACATAATAAAGTTTTTTCTATCTCGATAATGGAGTGAAGAGAAAATAAATAAAGATAAACAAAATACTTAAGAAAAAATAGAATAACCGTACGGGCATCTTTTGTGCATTGCATACGGCTCTACACTAAAATGGATCTTTAAAAATAGATAAATAGTACCTATGAGACTCATATTGGTAAATGATCAAATTACCACCCTTCTTTTTGGAGGAGTTAAAAAATACTATGATGGTTCCGTTGCTTTATATATTTATTATATCATTTTTGGTATTTATTTGTCTGTGATTCAGCAATC